CGCCAACATTGTTTGATTCCAAATTCAGAGCAATGCCTATTGTACCCTCTTCAAATTCTACTAATTCCCCTGCCATTACTTCATCAAGACCATGAATACGAGCAATGCCATCGCCTACTTGAAGTACGGTGCCGGTATTCACAATCGTGACTTCTCGATTATATTGTTCAATACGTTCACGGATAATATTACTAATTTCGTCGGCTCGAATGGTTACCATTAGTGTCTCTTAATTCTTTTTCGGAAACAAAGGGAGAAAAAAAAAAAAAATAATGCCTACAGTAAAAGGGCTAATCAGTTATTTCTTTCATGGCCCCGAGCATGCCAATATTAGCACTGATGGTGCGTAAATGTAACTCGCTGTTCGAACAACTATTCAGAGTTCCTAGAGCTCCTTGTAAGGCTTGTTGGAAAACTCGCTGTCGGACCTGATTAATTGCTCTTTGTTGTTCAAAATGAATGGTTTCATTTTTGTAATTTTCTAATCGTTCCAAATTCTCATAAGTGGCATTAATCAAATTCTGTTTTTCTCGTTCTATCTCAGAGTATCCATTCACTCGAAACTCATCTGCTTCCATTTCCACTTTCCGTAAGCGAGCCCGGGCTTTTTCGAGCTGCTCAATAGCTCCTCCGCGTAGTTCTTCTGAATTTCGAATAGTACTCAGAATCCTCTGTTTTCGATTATCTAATAAATCACTTAATGAAAGTAGATTATTTTCCCATTCATTTCACAACTTCACTTCCATGATCTCTTCCCGAACCAAACATGAATCTTTCGATTCATTTGGCTCTCACGCTCAGTTACTTATGTTATGAGCATTCCCATATCTTTTAATGTAATGAGCCTACCCTCTCTTCTCTGTTCGTATTCCAAGATATGGAAACTGATACAAGACCAGAATATTCAGAGGACTCTTCCGACCAGACAAAAAAAATCTGTAATTGTCAGCAAAGTTGTTTTTTTTTCTTCAAATCCAAAAAATTCTTCTTATTTTATACATAGGTCGTCGATTCAGCATTGGATAAAAAAAGGGCGAGACACCCATTTTTCCAGTAAATGGTTCAAATCATTTTATCGATATGAGTGTTCTATATCGGATAAATTGCCAACTATTCATTTTGAAACCATCTCCGTACTAACGTAGTGGTAGAAAGAGTACCATGTTGTGCCTGGACTTCAGGCGGTTTAGCTTTAACCATGTTAATGGTCCCACATTATTGGTTGATAGAGAATCAAAGTTGATTTACCAATGAGTCACGAAATGCTATGGTTCTTACATATGATTTCTTAATTTATTCAGAAGTAATTCGTCGAGATCGTGCACCTTTCTTCCCTATTTATAAATAAAAAAAAAAGAAAGTGCAGCCGGTTGGATCCAGCCTATTCTTGAAATACACAACTCGCACACACTCCCTTTCCAAAAAAGATCAATACACCAAGCACTACACTTAGATTTATTAGATTTGTTGCTAAAATATCGGTATTCAACCCGAAACTCCCGGCGGATGGCCAGTAACCCAAGGAAACGAAAGAATCGGTTACATTTTTCATATGCTCTCCTCTTATAGATAGGACTAACAAAATCGAACAGAGTTCTTTTTGTATCACTTCGTCCCGTTTTTTTATTATTGATTTCTTTTTTTTATTAATTGACTTATTTTAAATATGAATATATTCATTTCATTTGAAATCATTTTCAAATTTCAAAAATGGATTCTTTATTATTATTTTATTTCAATTGAAGTTCCCAATAAGATACTTATTAGGTCCCCGGTTTCATGTCAATTGCGAAATACCTGCAACGCTTCCTAAAAGTCAAAAGGGGTTTCCATTAAATTAAGGACGGGAAGTGAGAAAGCGAGTGGATCTACTAATTCCTCATCCTCAAATCAGACCTTCCCCGGAGTATTGTCTCAACGAAGAAGTGGAGTGAAGTTTTGATATAATTCGAAGAAGCAAGCGGTAAGTCGACAGCAATAAAATAAGAAAAGAAGTACGTATTTTCACGTTTATAGAATAGGATTAAACAAAAGGATTCGCAAATAAAAGCGCTAATGCCACGACCAGTCCGTAAATTGTTAAAGCTTCCATAAAAGCCAGACTAAGCAATAAAGTACCTCGTATTTTACCCTCTGCTTCTGGTTGTCTCGCGATACCTTCTACGGCTTGGCCCGCAGCAGTACCTTGACCAACTCCAGGTCCAATAGAAGCAAGCCCTACGGCCAATCCAGCAGCAATAACGGAAGCGGCAGAAATCAGTGGATTCATGGTAAGTTCCTCGCACCAAAATAAAGAAATGGTTAATGATACAATCAACCAATGAATTATTACTTATTATTCCATCACTAAGATCCACCCGGTCAAAGTAACTAAGAACTCCGAATTGAAGTGATAATATACTGAATCATCAGAACTACTTCGATATCTCGTTTTTAGTTCCTATCCATGGAGTCTTTGGAAATCCATACGGTTCTAGTTCTTCCATTTCTTTGTTCCGAA